TTCGGAGGACTCTTCTGACCAAAAAAAAATAGAAAAATATTAAGTAATTAATTGTCAGCAAAGTTGTTTTTTTTTTTTTTTATTTAAATCCAAAAACTTTTCTTACTTCATACGTAGGTCATCGACTCAGCTTTTGGCATTTATTTACTTAATAATAAGTCTAATTAAAATTACTTTGACTGTTTTATTAAAATGAAATATTAAAAAAAAAAAAGATTCAAATCATTTTATCGACATGAGTGCTATATATCGAAAAATTTCTAACTATATTTTGTTTTTAAAAAAACGTCTCGATATTTCGACATTAAGTATAAAAATAGTGGTAGAAAGAATACCCTACTGTGCTTGGACTTCAAACAATTTAAGCTTTAACCATGTTAATGATCCCACATTATTGGTTGGTAGAGAATCAAAGCATATTTACCAACAAATCACGAAATGCTATGGTTCTTACATATGATTTCTTTATTTATTCTATTATTGAATTGATTCAGAAGTCATTCGTGAAATCATGCACCCTTCGTCCTAATTATAAAGAAAAAAGAGGTCCAGTTGGTTGAATCCAACTTATTCTTGAAAAAAACAACCCGCACACACTCCCTTTCCAAAAAAGATTAATACACCAAGCACTACACTGAGATTTATTAGATTTGTTGCTAAAATATCGGTATTAAACCCGAAACTCCCGGCGGATGGCCAGTGACCCAAGAAAACGAAAGAATCGGTTACATTTTTCATATGATCTCCTTTTATAGATAAACGAAAAAAATCGTTGTATTTTTTTACTTCTTTGCTACTTCTATCTAATTTTTATAAATAGAAATAAAGTTTAGAAAGAATATTTTTTTTTTATTGAGATTCCCCAATTCTCAATAAGAATAATATTTAACTCATTGGAATAGAATTACTAATTTAGGTACTATACTAAGTTTCCTGTGAATTGCAAAATATTTCCTTTGTTACAACAGTTCTCCTTGGAACTAAGAGGGGGAAGGAAGGAAGAAAGCGAGTGGGTAACACGAATTCTTCATCCTCAAATAAGTCCTTCCCGTGGGTTATTTTCTCAACGAATAAGTCATTTTGTAGGAGCGATATTTTACTATAAATGCAAAAAAGCAACCTGCAAGTCCAAATTAAAAGAAATATGTATTTCTCATATTTCTTTTAATTTTCTCAGATTTCTCAGATTAAACAAAAGGATTTGCAAATAAAAGCGCTAATGCTACAACTAATCCATAAATTGTTAAAGCTTCCATAAATGCTAAACTAAGTAATAAAGTACCTCGTATTTTTCCCTCTGCTTCGGGCTGTCTCGCAATACCTTCTACAGCCTGTCCCGCAGCAGTACCTTGACCAACTCCAGGTCCAATAGAAGCAAGCCCTACAGCCAATCCAGCGGCAATAACGGAAGCGGCAGCAATCAGTGGATTCATGATAAGTTCCTCACACACAAAAAAAAGAAATGGTTAATGATACAATCAACCAATGCATTATGACGAAATGCTAATATTCATCCAGTCGAAATAACTAAAAACGCCAAATTGAAATAAAATAATAATATTATTGAATCATTAGAAAGAATTTATCTTTTTTCGTTCCTATTTCTTGAGTCTTTCTGAATTAATACGGCTTGAGTTTTCTATTTTCATTTTCTAACCATTAATCATTCTTGGATCTTTTTTTTCTTTTGTTTGTTTATTCATTCAATTTGCAGTCATAAACGAAAGGGAAGGACTTCGGTTAGTATCTCTATCGAAATTTAAGTAGGGCAAATTAAATATTAGTTCATATATAACTTGTCAATATCTAATATAAAATATACATATGTTTCTTTAATAACGTAAACCGCCTATTTTATTTTTAATTCAATCGGATTTTCTAATCATTCTTCGAACCTTCTAATCCGCAAGAATTAACTTAGAATTAACTTAAATAGTAATTTTATAGCCATTAGATTCCACTAACCAACATTTTTTGTTTTGCACTTCTCAACTGTACATATTTGTTTTGTACATTTATATGCTCTAAATAAAATAGATTATCTTGATAGAATATCTTGAGACACACATACACATATATTATCCCGATCTAAACTAAAAGACAGAGCCGTCTTAAGACTAATCAATGATGACCTTCCATGGATTCGCCTATATAAGCTGCGGCTAAAGTTGCAAAAATAAGAGCCTGAATACCACTTGTAAATAATCCAAGAAACATGACAGGTATAGGAATCACTAAAGGTACTAAAGAAACAAGAACAACAACTACTAATTCATCCGCTAATATATTTCCGAAAAGTCGAAAACTAAGTGATAGAGGTTTTGTGAAATCTTCTAAGATGTTAATGGGTAAAAGAATTGGAGTTGGTTGAATGTATTTCCCAAAATAACTTAATCCCCTTTTTGTAAGACCCGCATAGAAATAGGCTACTGACGTGAGTAAAGCTAAAGCAACAGTAGTATTTATATCATTCGTGGGTGCAGCTAATTCCCCGTGAGGTAACTGTATGAGTTTCCAAGGCAAAAGAGCCCCTGACCAGTTAGAAACAAAAATAAATAAAAACATAGTCCCAATAAAGGGAACCCAAGGGCGATATTCTTCTCCAATTTGAGTTTTGCTCACGTCTCGAATGAACTCAAGGACATATTCAAAGAAATTTTGACCGCCAGTCGGAATGGTTTGGGGACTCCGAACAGCTATAGCAGCTGAACTTAATAAGATAGCAATTACAACCCAAGAAGTTATAAGTACCTGGCCATGAATTTGGAAACCCCCTATTTGCCAATAGAAATGTTGACCCACTTCTACACCAGATATATTATATAACCCCTCTAGTGGGTTGATTGAATATAATAGAACATTCATATTTGTCCTCTGACATAAATATAACTTAAAAAAATTATTTTGATTCAACCATCTCTTCGACTTGTTTACTTTTTTTCTATTTATTTTAAATACTGATTAATTACATAATATCATATCTCCCTTTCTTTCGTTTTTTTAACTTGTTTTTGAGAATCAGGATATGATATAGTAACCGATATAGCGCTTAGGAAATCCATTTTGGATTTTATTATGAATCAGGGATTTCTTATATAGCTAGAGCGGCCTTCACAAATTGCAAATACTAATTTGGTAAGAATTAATCGAATTGAAGCTATAGCATCATCGTTTGCCGGAATCGAAATATCTGCAAGATCCGGGTCACAATTTGTATCGATTAAACAAATCGTTGGAATTCCCAAAGTAATACATTCTCGAAGGGCCGTATATTCTTCTTGTTGATCAACAATGATTACAATATCCGGTAATCCTGTCATATATTTGATTCCGCCCAGATATGTTTGCAAGTGAGATAATTGTCTCTTCAACACGGCTGCATCTCTCTTTGGAAGACGGGTGAGTCTTCCTGCCTTTTGTTCCATCCTCAAATCCCTGAATTTTTGAAGTCTTGTTTCTGTCGTGGACCAATTTGTTAACATACCCCCAAGCCACTTTTTATTAACATAATGACAGCGAGCCCTTATTGCAGCCCATGCTACTGAATCAGCTGCTTTGTTTTTTGTCCCAACAATTAAAAATTGTTTTCCTCTACTTGATGCATCAAAAACTAAATCACAAGCCTCCGCTAAAAAACGAGCGGTTCTAGTAAGATTTATAATATGAATACCTTTACATTTTGCAGAGATATAAGGTAACATTCTAGGATTCCATTTACGAGTACCGTGACCAAAATGAACTCCCGCTTCCATCATCTCTTCCAAATTGATGTTCCAATATCTTCTTGTCATTTCTCCTCCCACTTTCTCTTTTTTTAAGAAAATAAAGAGATGAGGTATTCTGAAATAAATAATTGTTCCAACGGAACTTTCTTTTCTACTGCGGATTGACCATTGATATACAACCCAAACTAACTATTAATTCTTTTCTATTTGTTCTTTTTTAATTTATTTATTTTATTATTTATTACTAAATATTAAATTAAATAACTATAACAAATACATAAAAGAAGGAATATCTTCTATTAAACCTCATAAATCATTGTTGTTTTGATCTATCACAAAAATTCTTTGAAAGACAAAAATAAAATAATTCTCTGTGGTAAAACAAAATATTTCTCATTTCTCCCTCGAATAGATTCTTTTTTTTCAAGGGAATGTCCTTATGTTGACTTGAATGGTGTACGAATCCTTTGAATCCGGTCCCAACGGGTATCATCCCCCCCAAAACAACGTTTTCTTTTAGTCCTTTCAACCAATCGATACGGCCCCGGAGAGCTGCTTTTGCTAAAACTCGAGCAGTTTCTTGAAAACTTGCCTCGGATATAAAACTTTGAGTATTCAGAGATGCTCTCGTTATTCCCAATAAGGTAGCTCGGTAACATATTGATTCTTCCAAAGCGCGCCCCGTTCGTTCTGCCCGAAACAATGCAATAAGTTCTCCGGGCAAAAAAACATTAGACATTCCATCTTCTGAAACCAAGACTTTTGATGTTATTTGGCGTACAATAATTTCTATATGCCTATTATGTATCTGTACCCCCTGAGATCGATAAACCTTTTGGATCTTATTAACTAAAGAGATACGACTTTGCGCGATAGTTAGCTCAGCTCCAATCAGGAATCCCCAAGGAATTGAAAGAATTTTTCTTATACGTTCGTTCCAACCATCAATCCTCTTTTCTAGATTCATCGATATTGAATCAATCGAACGAACCTCTAAAACTTGTTCCACTTTTGGAAGACCCTGCGTTATGTCACCAGACCTCGATTTTTCATATATAAATGTTACTAATGTATCCCCCTCATAAACAATTTCCCCATAATGACCATGAACTGTTGCTCCCGGAGTAGCCAAATAGGGCTTAGCCGATCTTATTACTACACAGTCAAATTGAACAATTATAACTTGACCCGATTTTACTTGTGGTCCGTTTTTTTTTATACATACATTTTCACAAAGAAATTGTCCAAGATTCATTTTTGTGGATGTCTCTTCACAAAAATTAGAATTATAATGAAGAAAATACCAATTCAATTTGAATGGATTAAAAATGATGTTACTGGATGGATCGGGATTATAAATTCTTCCATTTTCATCCATTAAATAATATGGAAATTGAAATTTAAGTAGTTGAAAGGTTTGTTTTAAATTTTCAATTTGCAAATAATTAGTTACCGAAATTTGATTATGAGTTATTAAACGGTAAAATGAAAAAAAATTCGCAATTTGAAGGGCTGTTCCGAAAGGACCCAATGAATTCCTAATTGGAATTAAAGAATCTTTTTGAATTGATTCTTTGTGATATTTTACACCCTTGCATGTGAATCGACCTATTCGAAAACAATTTGCTGATGACAAAATTAGAAAAAATTGACATTCTTTGTTTATACCCAACAACGTACGAACAGTTCCTTGGTTTTGGTTAAATGATTGTTGAAGTTTTGTCTTTGAATAAACGGAATAAAATGGATTCATATTGGTATGATCTGATCTCTCGTTTTTTTCTGATGATGGATCATTCCTTTTCCCGATATACGAAATAGCGGATTTCACTAAATTGATCTTTAGGAAATCTCGAATTATACCATTTGTTCTTACTTCAACAAAGGAAGCGCGAGCCTCTTCGATAGAAGAACTTTTTTTATCTTGATTCCAATTCAATACTAAACAAGTACGTACTAATTGAATACTTGTGTCTGAAATTTCTTGAGTGGCTTTGCCATTTCCATAAAGGATATAATTGACAACTCGAAGTTGCACATTATCCCTTTCCTGCAACAAATCCTGGGGGAAAAGTGTTGCTAAATTGATACCATCTGTTATTTCATATGGGACTACGGGGCGAACCAAAACAAAATATTTTTTCTTAGTAGGGGTGATCCGTTGGGCATAGATCCAATTTTTCAAATTTTTTGAGTCCTTGGAATTTGTTCTGCCTGGTGGTATCAAAATGCCACTATGTCGGGATATCTTATCCGTCTCCCCGGGAAAATGGATATCTCCAGAAAAAATTTTAAGTTCAATCTTTTTTTTTTTCCTCTCCACTCGGACCACTCCGCCCACTCGGCTTCTTTTATTTAAAGTGATTTGTGTATCGACTCCAATGATACTATTGTTGCGTACCATTATGGGTGAAGATCCAGGTAAAATATGAACTTCTTCAGGAATGAAAAAAAACCGATCGACTTTCATTTGGTATTTTGGTCGAAATTCTTTGACTCCTCGATACTCAATCAAATCCTCTTTTTTAACGATTGAATGCATATCTATAGTCCCGTATTTAGTAATTCCCGAGTTCTTTCTTCGGTATCGAGGATCATCGAAATAAGCAAAAATACTATTTCTACGTAAAATCCCATTTATAGGTATTTCAATGGAGATACCGGAAAGGGACATTAATTCTTTTTCTCCCTCTTGACTCGATTGAAATGGAATAATGAATCTATTTCTTCGTTTCTTTGCCAATAAATCATAATTTTTTGCAGGATATATGAGATTACAATGACCTATTCGATTAAGTTCTGAATAATACGGAATTCTATCCTCTTTTTTCCTAAAAGAGTCCGATAATTTCTCTTTTACTTGATCATTAGTGACTGAGGGCTTAGAAATATATATTTGGTCGAAAGAAAGAGAATGAGTGTTCGTTTGATCTTGATCCTTGGAGAGCGAAAAGGGGATTACACTTGATCTGTAGGGCCTTCCTGATAGTATCCATAAATGACTTGTTTTTGGTAAGAGATGAACATTACCATACGTGAATTCGGGTGCATGGTACACATCGGTACTCCAGTGCATTTCTCCTTCTGAGTCAGAATAAACATGTTTTCGAACCTTTTCCTTAAAATTCAAGGTAGATGCCCCTGCGCGAATTTCAGCAATCACTTGTTCGGATTTAACATATTGATCGTTTTGAACTAAAAGAAAACTTTTTGGCGGAATATTCACATTATGTAGAGTATCTTCACCCTCAATAGTGACATACAAGTCGATATAACATAGAAAGGCAGGGTGTCCGTGACGTGTACGTGTGGGATGAACCAAATCCTCATTGAATTTAATTTTTCCATTAGAAGGGGCTCGTACATGTTCTGCAGTACCCCCGGTGAATACTCCACCTGTATGAAAAGTTCTTAATGTTAGTTGAGTACCAGGTTCCCCGATGGATTGGCCCGCAATAATACCTACAGCTTCTCCCAACTCAACCAGGTCTCCGTGAGTAGGACTCCGGCCATAACATAATCGACAGATCCAAGACGCACTCCTACAAGTAAAAGGAGTTCGAATGGATATTGGTTGGGTTCGAAGCGTTAGGAATCGATTGACAAGCCCAACTCCGATATCTTGATTTCGTGTGGCAATGCACCGCGAACCCATATATATATCGTCTGCTAATACACGACCAATTAATGTTTGAATCAAAATTCTTTCCGGCATCATATCGTTTTGAGGACTTATAGAAATACCTCGAATGGTGCCACAATCTGTTCTACGTAC